TATAAAAAGGGAATAAACAAATCAATCAAATTCCGAGAGGCTTCATGAAGTGCTTCTTTCGGAGTTAAACTCCCATTTGTCCATATTTCGAGAAATAGTATCTCTTGTTTTTCATTCCCATTTTCATAGGAATGAATACTATGATTCACGTTTCGAACAGGCATGAATACAGCATCTATAGGATAACTTTCATCTTGAAAGGTATGTGGCATTTTGATAAGATATCCGCGATTTCTCTCGATTTCTAATCCAATACAGAAATTAATGGGTTCTGCTAAGCTAGCTATATGTTGTGTATTGTCGACGATTTCCACATAAGGCGGTAAGATGATATCTTGAGCAGTTACATATCCAGGGCCCCTGGCGCAAATCGACGCGCCACAAGTTCCATATAGATTACTTCTCAATACAATTTCTTTCAAATTCATTATAATTTCGTGGACCGATTCTTGAATACCCGTTATAGTCGAATATTCATGCGGGACATTCTCAGATTTTACGCGTGTGATACATGTTCCTTCTATTTCTCCAAGCAAAGCTCTTCTCATCGCAATGCCTATTGTGTCGGCCTGTCCTTTCATAAGTGGAGACAGAACAAAGCGCCCGTAATAAAGACGTTTACTGTCTGTTCTTGATTCAACACACTTCCACTGCAGCGTCCGAGTAGATACTGTTACTTTCTCTCGAACCATAGTAATAATATTTTATTTGATTGAATTATTTATTTCTCTTGTTTCTCTTGAAATTTCTTCACTCTTCATTTCTACACACGTCTTTTTTTTGGAGGTCTACAGCCATTATGTGGCATGGGGGTTACATCCCGCACAAAAGTTAATAGTATACCACTTCTACGAATAGCTCGTAATGCAGCGTCTCTTCCGAGACCGGGACCTTTTATCATGACTTCGGCTCGTTGCATACCTTGATCGACTACTGTACGAATAGCATTTGCCGCTGCAGTTTGAGCGGCAAAGGGCGTCCCCCTTCTCGTACCCTTGAATCCACAAGTACCGGACGAGGACCAGGAAACCACCCGACCCCGTACATCTGTAACCGTGACAATAGTATTATTGAAACTTGCTTGAACATGAATAACTCCCTTTGGTATTCTACGTGCACTTTTACGTGAACCAATACGTACATTTCTACGTGAACCAATTCTCGGTATAGCTTTTGCCATATTGTAGCATCTCATAAATATGAGTCAGAAATATATGGAATATATCCATTTGATGTCAAAACAGATTCTTTATTTGTACGTTTAGTCCTTTAGTGAGTCTGATTATCCTTGTCTTTGTTTATGTCTCGGGTTAGAGCAAATTACTCTAATGCGCCCCCGTCTGCGGATTAGTCGACATTTTTCACAAATTTTACGAACGGAAGCTCTTATTTTCATATTTGTCATTCCTTATCTTAATTCTGAATCTACTTCTTGGTAGAAAATAAGTTTCTTGAAATTTTTCATCTCGAATCGTATTGAATAAAAACCACCTAATCTTTCGAATCCTTGTTTCGGAGTCGATAAATTATACGTCCTCTAGTTGAATCATAACGACTTACTTCAATTTGGACTTTATCTCCTGGCAGTATCCGTATAAAACTACGTCGGATCTTTCCTGAAACATAACCTATAATCAGATCTTCATTATCTAACCGAACCCGGAACATGCCATTGGGAAGCGATTCGGTAATTAAACCCTCATGAATCCATTTTTGTTCTTTCATTTCAGGTAAAGCCCCCTTGAAGTATCAACTAATGTAGGAGAAACGATATTAGACAACTCACTCCTTTCTTTTTTTTTTTACAAATAGGAAGAGGTTTCGGATCCCATTTGGATATTAAAAGGATTACCATATATAACATAAAATTTCTCCGCCGATTCTTTCTAGTCGAGCCTCCCGGTCTGTCATTATACCTCGAGAAGTAGAAAGAATTACAATCCCCATTCCACCTAAAATTCTAGGAATTCGTTGAGAGTTAGAATAGATTCGTAGACCGGGTCGGCTGATCCGTTTTAAATTTAAAAAATTTCTACAGGTATGGGGTCTTTTGCTATTCCTTCTATTATGTCGCAGGGTTAAAACCAAAAAATTTTTGTTTTTTTCTCGATGTTTTCTGACATTTTCGAGAAAACCTTCTCGGAAAAGTATTTTAACAATATTTTCGGTAATATTAGTAGATGCTATGCGAACAACTCTTTTTCTATCCATATCCGCATTTCGTATAGAGGTTATTATCTCAGCAATAGTGTCTCTACCCATGATGAAGTAAAATTTTTGGTGCCTCAAAATTGGATATAATTAACATGTTTTTTTATTGGTTTATGAATATGAATTTTTTAAGGTATATGCGTGAGACATAATCTACGAATTAATCTAGATCTACGAATTAATCTAGTTCTTAATCTATTTCTTTTCAAATATCCCAAAGATATCAGGATCCCGTTTTATTTTATAATACCTCGGGAGCTAATGAAACTATTTTAGTAAAATTGAATTGTCTCAATTCGCGGGGGATTGCACCAAAAATTCGAGTTCCTTTTGGATTTCCTTCTTGATCAATCAAAACTGCAGCATTGTCATCATATCGTATTATCATACCGCTGTCACGTTTAAGTTCTTTACAGGTACGAACAATTACAGCTCTTACTACTTCTGATTTTTCTAGGGGCATATTTGGTACTGCTTCTTTGATCACAGCAACAATAACGTCACCAATATGAGCATATCGGCGATTACTAGCTCCTATGATTCGAATACACATCAATTTTCGAGCCCCGCTGTTATCCGCCACATTTAAATGGGTCTGAGGTTGAATCATATGAATTTTTGAGTCTATTCTTCCAATGCAAAGGATGAAGAAAATAAAAGAAATATTGTTTGTCCAAAAAAAGAAACCCGCGGTTTTCTTTCATTCCCAAGACTCATTTGTGTTGGTTCTACATTTTTATCCCGAAATAATAAATTGAGTTCGTATAGGCATTTTGGATGCTGCTATTAAAATAGCCCTTCTAGCTATATTTTCAGTTACTCCGCCCATTTCATATAGTATTCGCCCCGGTTTAACAACAGCTACCCAATATTCAGGGGATCCTTTCCCCGAACCCATACGTGTTTCGGCGGGTCTTATTGTAACTGGTTTGTCTGGAAATATACGGACCCATATTTTTCCACCACGGCGTGCATTTCGTGTCATTGCTCGTCGACCCGCTTCGATTTGTCTAGATGTGATCCAAGCGGGCTCAAGCGCCTGAAGAGCATATTTACCGAAACAAATATGATTACCTCGATAAGATATTCCCTTCATTCGTCCTCTATGTTGTTTACGGAATCTAGTTCTTTTGGGGTTATAATTGATGGTCGTTTCGGAAGTCCATCTCTACTGCAGAACTGGACGTGAGAGTTTCTTCTCATCCAGCTCCTCGCGAATAAAAGGATTCAAAATAGAATTGCAATTAATTTGAATAGATATTAGAACATTTTTATAAAAAATTTGATAAAAAAATCGTTTTTTTTGAACGTCCTATTAAATCTTTATTTACTTTTGTCCTTTATCCAGGTTTACCAATTCAAATTCAAAAAAAAATTATCGCGGGCGAATATTTACTCTTGCAATCTCTATTTCAGTCCTAGCACTTGTTCGTCATTTCTCCGAAAAGATGAATTTATTTCCGGTTCATTTCGCCATCCCAACGAGTGAATCATTAAGATTCATTTGTTCAATAAAATCTTTTGCATTCACGGGTTCCTTCGTCCCCACCACTTCGTACTAAATGGTTAGGTCAGAATTCTACAACGAAGCTTCTAATCCAATTTATTCTTGAGTCAATCTTCTTAGTCTTTATTGGCTCGAAGCTCTTGAGTTTTTTCTTCTATAATCTATAAGAAGGATTCATTTAATATTTCATTATGGATGAATCAATTAGTATTGATGCTTTATTACACTGTCTTTTATGAGAGGACTCATAGACCTTACATATTGGAATTCTATATCATTGATATTTTTTTATTTATTTCTTTCTCTCACCCTTCCATTTATCCACACTCTTGTTCTGTATTTTGCTTTAAACTTAGAATTCATTAAAGTTTAATTGTAAAAAAATTTCAGTTGCTACAAAGATATGACCGATTTGGCATATCTTGACAGGTTCTTTAGATCCAGATAATATGAAGCGATGGGTTGGTTTTCATACTACTGGGCCGGTCTTTTTTTAATCCCAACCCCCTAAAACCAACGAGTCACACACTAAGCATAGCAATTATATCAAAACAAAAGGTCAATCTAATTTTTATTCAACCCTATAGAATTAAAGAATTCGGAATTTGTTTGATTGGCCAGAAAAAGAATGAAGGAGTTTTCCCCTTTTTGTTCTATCGACGGAAAAACAATGAAAGTTTTGTTATTCCTCTTCCTTGTCTATAAAAATCCAAGTTTTGATGCCTAATACCCCATAGATAGTCCGAACTGTATAGGAACAATAATCAATTTTAGCGCGAATGGTTTGTAGGGGAACCCGACCTTCTCTGATCCATTCGACACGTGCAATTTCTTTTCCGTCGATACGCCCTGCAATTTGTACTTGAATTCCTTTTGTATCTGCTTGTTCAGTCAATTCAATAGCCTTTTTCATTGCTTTTCGAAATGAAACTCTATTCTTTAATTGTCCGGCTATAAATTCTGCAAGAATATTAGGATTTCCATAAGGTTTTGCAATTCTTGTGATAGCAATGTTAAGTTTTCGGTTCACATAATGAAATTCTTTTTGTAGATTCATCTGTAATTCTTCGATTCCTCGCGGTCTACTTTCGATTAATAACTTTGGGAATCCCATAAAGATTATGACCTGGATCAAATCGATTCTTTTTTGAATCTCTATGCGGGCAATTCCCTCGGCACCGGAGGATATTCTCATATTCTTTTGAACATATTTTTTGATAAAATCTCTTATTTTTTGATCTTCTTGTAGACCCTCAGAATAATTTTTTGGTTGTGCAAACCA